GACTATAAACACAAAGGGTCGGTGGTAGTAAAGGTAGGAGAGCCGGCTTTGTCAGCCCCGGCTGAGTTCGTTCCTCCCCGGCTTACGGTTCAGTTACTTGCCTTTGAACCTACGCTCTCTCCTTGGCCCGGTGCGCCTTCTTCGGTAAAGACTGTCTCCTTCCCTTCTGACTTTCCTGAGCGCTTAGGATCACACTGGAGTAACAAGACGACCAGAAAGACCGGTTAGGAGGGAGAGCAAGGGATATTCTAACAACGGTTATTGCTAAGACTGGTTATTCAACAGCGCATACTGGTCTACGAGTACTAGGCATGCATGCCCCACCTTCCTCCAGGTTATACAATATCTGGTTCGATAGGACCAGGAGTGAAGTTCCTATTAAGGAAGATGTGCCAGTGCTTTCAAAATTTTTATTAAATGTCGAAAGAGAGGGTGGAGTTCTCCATTCTCTATCTATTCTAAACTTTCTAAGTCAAACCAATCCTCAGATGTCTTTCACTATCTGGGATAGAACTTCTTTATCTGCTTTTTTTCCTTGACCTGACGGTTCAGAGTGCCCCCTAAAGAAAGCTCTTTCATACTATTACTTTCCCCTAGCCACTAAGAAAATAGAAGCGAATCTACCATACGTCTCTGATGAGGGAAAGATCACCTCCGCTCTATTCTATGAATCTTGCTGCTCGTGAAATCACAGAAAGAACTGCTTTTCGAAGATCAGTAGAAAAAGAAAGAGCTGCGTAAGTTACGAACGAGAGCACTCCTGCGGCTGCTTCTACCGATTGGTATGTATGTTCTTCAGATCTTTTCAACGAATGGGGCTTCTTCCCTGCTCTATCCGCTTTTGACCCTCTGGTGGGCGAGAAGTCTTGACTGCCGTCCTTTGAGCTACTAGCTACCCTTGTGAGAGAAATTCCCTTTTGCTACCGACTGAAGCGAAGGTTAGCGGCGTTAAATACCGTATGTCCTAAGTCTTACTGTCCTTACGTCATTGGCGCCTGCTGAGTGAGAGATTTCTGGTTGAGCTCTGTCTGAACGGAACCAATAGGCTTAAAGCGGTTATTCGCCTCAAGGGTAATCTCACGACCAGATGCGCGAAATACCCGGTTTTATAGTAAAAAGATCTGCTAGCTATGGAGAAAGGCTCCCGTCGACCTTCCTTCGATGACATCTCTGAGGCTCCACATTTCTTTATAGTCAAGAAAGCGAAAGAAGGCCTTTACCTCTTCCTTTGCACCTTCGGATTCACTTTCCCAAGAAGCGGATTCTTACACCCTTCCATCTTGCTCGCTCTAAACTATCCATAGTCATTAGTCATTAATGTGTCACTTCCTTGTCCGATTCTACTACTATGAATCCTTCCTGCCCCTCACAGATTTAGTGAAAAGAGCTAGATTCTGCGGATTTGAGGCATCAAGACTAGTTTCAAAGGCCTTAATCATATCCTCGCTTTCTTAACTTAATAAAATAGATGTCTCGCCTGCCGAATCCTTTGGGCATCCATATAGCAGATCTGTGGGAAAGAAGACTCGAAGCAGGTGCCATTAGGCTTGCTAAAGAAATGCTTATCTCAGGGCTAACAGGAAAATCCCGAACACCGTCTTCAATAGCTGCTGATTCGAGAACAAGAACCATGGCATTCGATGCAGCCTAGTCCCGTCTTTGTCCTAACAGCTGAGCCAATAGCAGCGCATTCAATAGCAGCAGCAGCCTAAAACGCACGGAGGGAACGTGCTACTTTATATTTATAAAAGACCGGTATTTGGAGTCAACTTCCTTCCTTGCTTCCCGTGATTGGCTTCGTCGGAGCCTATTCTGTGATGGAGAGATCGAAAGCATTTTCGGGAAAACTTTCTTTGTTTTAGGAATGTCAAGTGTGAAGCTTGACTTTACCCAGACTACTTTCGTCTGAAGTTGTCTACCGTACTTGATCAGTCAAGGGCTTTAGCACCTCCTTGTGCCATTATGCCATTAGAGAAGTGCATTCGAGAAGTCAGACTTTCATTAGCAATTCGCTTTCTTCATGGTTACGCGGGCAATTCAACAACATATGATTCGCCCCGAATATCTAACATCTGATTCACCGGCATACGATTAGCCGGCAGTTCCCGTTTATCCCGAGCTAGGAGCTCCGCTTTCTTCCGAACCAACAGACTCTGAAGTCGCAGCTAAAGCAAGAGGTCATATATAAAACGAATAGAAAATCAACTTCAGGCAGTGGATTCGAAGCAAGAAGGATTTTAAGTCCTGTTGCATCTTCTCTCGGCGAAAAAAAGGTCCTACTTGCATGTGTTAAGCATATAGCTCGACCATGATTCTTCCCTTCTTTAACCGGGGGAAGTACTTCTGAACCTATTTTCTACGCTTTCTTCTCTTATGCAATTGCAATTTCTGGTAGGTTAGAATCGAACTAGCCGACATGAGAAAGAGTTTAGATATCCACGATCAGTAGATAGAGAATCGAACAAGTTGCGGGAAAGAGCTGGTAGTATATCGTATAATACGATCAAGGCTGCTTGAATACACAACCCCTTCTCAGATCCATTTTTTGGTCTTTGTATGAAGAGAAAGAGAAAAGACAAGGGGGGCGCTTATACAGCAGAGGAATTTCATTCCGGGAACCCGTCTATGAGACGGCTATGGGTATAGACAGACATACCCGAAAGACCATTCCTTCACCACTTCAAAGAATAGACGGAGACGAGACGTACGATTGAAATCACGTTTATGAAAGCAATGGCTCTTAGCCGACTAAGATGACCACATAGTGGTATACTACTTCACGTAATTCACGTAATTTTCCACTTTACCACTATCAGACTAGACCGGAGCTTTTGAATAGGGCTTTGAGGATAAAAAGACTAGCCGGAAAGCCATTCCCCTGCTTGCGACCGCTGGACCACTTGGAATGATGGAAAAGAGAGTACAGAGAGCATTCCATATGGGGCTTCCCATCGGGGCTACCATTTTCTCAGGCCCGATCGAGGTTCTCTTCTTTCCCGCTCATATGAAAAAGACCTGCAATGCTAATCTCGTTAGGCCACCCGAACCCATCGAACCTTTGACAGGAGGAGTTAGATAGGTGAAAAGATAACAAGACAACACCTGCCTATATCGCTCCTGTCTAAGCGAGCGAGACTTTTTCCATTGATATTTCCATATCATGTAGCGAGACTCCACTTTAGATCCTGCGAGCTTAGTTTATGAATTTAGTTTATGAATAATGCAGCAATCGTAGGGTCGACAGTACCGGTGGGCTTTGAGCTACCAGAGCAAGGAGATAGAGCTTGAGCTTTTCCTTCATGGACCAAGGCGACTCTCGTTAGCTCTACTTGGGCTTAGTGCGATTCGAAACTGGGATTTTTTCTAGCCCGAAGAACGAACAAAGACAACAAGGAGCGACTGATAAGGAGCGGTTCAAGCTTTCTGGCCATTCCAACTGCCTCCATTATTCTACTTTTTAAGCGCCATAAGCAGCCAAGCATAGTGGTTCGCTCAAGCAATGGAGTTTGCGAAACTTCCGTTCCGGTAGTCCTTAACGCAAGGAAATAGTAAGATCAGACCCTCGAATTCGATTACACACAAGCTGCCAAGTAAGCTCTCGAAAGAGCTACCTCAGAATGAAAGCTACATCAATCCAAAGGAATTCAATCCGTTATATCTCCACCTCGTAAAGCCGTAACAGCATCGACTCATTAATGCGCCCTCAAGGGGCAGCCTATGGAACAAGGAAGAGGCTCGGCAGGAGACTCGCAACTAAGCACCTAATTGAATCTGGATTAAGCTACTTGTGCACCCGCAGTCGGTCTGGTGGTTTCGCCGTCTATGTATGACGTACATAGCACTAACTCGACCTTAGGGGGCAAGTAGGCCAGGCCTCTTAAGGTTACCTAGTTTGCTTAATCGCAATGATCATTAGAGCTCTCGATACCGGCTGGATCGGCGCACCTGTCACTCACACTAAGAAGAAATTGGAAACTTAGTTTCATCCATCACACGAAAGAAAAGATCAGACTCGGCACACGGGAAAAAGAGTTCGTTTACACTTCAATCACCACAAAGTGCTGGGGCCACTGGAATAGAAAACTCATAAGACCTAAAAATCATCACTCTGCTGCAGAAAAGAAAGGGAATCTATCTCCTACAGGTCTGCTGACGAGAGCGTCGATTGCTATTCGACGAAGGAACTTTGGATTTCTAGACACGGCAAAAACAATCAAAACTAGTGTCGTCTGCGCTGACTTATTGACAAGTTAAAGAAAGTCCAAATTAGCACAATCTTTTGGATATCCTAACGGGTAAACTCCAACCTCTCGCGGGCTGTGCCTGAGACCCCCTCTTAGTCTTAGGAGATCCCCTACGAACGGTCTGATAGAACCGGGAAAAAGAAAGTAGATTCAAAACTAGAAGACCAAGAACTTAACTGCTGGAGGAAGTCAAGCAAGCAGCAAATGACATAGATATAGGGTGGAATCTTGTAGGGAGGTGCAGATTCATTTCTGAATAGCAAAGAAGATCAATTGAATAAGAATAAGAGAGGAAAGCACGACTTCTTTCTTTCATGATGTAGTTGTCCTGCTTGAATCGATATTGGCTTAGATGTGATGCACCCAGAGAAAGATCATAAGGCTAAGGAGAATTGACACGAGTTTGAATAACTTCTTATCATGTTCAAAGCCGATTGCCCGCAGCTTTTGGGGGAAGAAAGACTAGTAGCACCACTTCTCAAGATAGAATGTCCCAAGTGAGTCGTAACAGGTAGTCTGAATCAAAGACTGCCCTTTGATCTCTGTTTTTACATTCCCCTACCCCTAGGGGTAGGGTGAGAAAAAGAAATGGAACTATCCAATCTCACTGTCAATGCAATTACATGATCTGTCAGCGCACATCCTTGCCAATCTACTTATGAGGAGGAGGTTTTTGAAGGGTCTCGCAGCTGAAAACTCTTTTTCTTCTCTTTCAAGACAGATGGCAGACTTGTCTCCCCTGCACTCTGGTGCTCCAGACGTAATCCACCAAATAAAAAAATTTTTGTGCTCTAGTATGGATGTGTTGGCTGATGACGCGTGCATAGCACCTTTCTAGGATCTGATCAATGCAGTCCTTTTGACAGAGCCGACTTCCCCAGCTTCCTCTAATAGTAGTTGAGAAGTCAACTACCTCTCTTAGACTATGGACGAGAGTCTAAAGCTTACTGTAAGTGCCTTTCCTACTGCCAATGAACTGTTTACTTCGCCTATACCAACTCTCCTTTCGTGGGTATCGTAAAGATTCTTGTCAAAAAAGAAATATGATGGAAAAGGTTTTTCAAAGGGTAAAACCCGGAAAGCTAGTGCTCGTGAATGGGCTCCTTACATGCAGATTATATTAGCTGTCCTTAGGCTTCCTCTTATTTCGATAAAATCCTCCAATAACTCGTGCTTGATGCAATAAGCGCAAGGAGATTAAGCGTGTTTTTCCACAGATTGAAATTGTCTTGAATCGGCATACAGGCAAGTAGTAGATCTATCCTCCAAGCAGGTAATGAACTGGCCAGTGAAGAAGGCATCTTTTCCTTCCTAATACTTCTTTTGAAGGTTTCCGTCTTTTACTTGCTATTTATCTTGTCCGGTGACGTATTTCTATTTCTTTATCAGCAGGCTAAAGTCCCGAACTCCTGCTGTAAGACTCGGCTTCTTTTTCCGCCGAACGTAGGATGAAAAGAAGGGAAGATTAGAGATTGACCTCTCTCTTCCTGAGAGAAGAAGAACCAAAGGGCATCTTTTTGGACAAAAAAACCTTACAATGAAGAAATTCGCATTTTGGGTGAACTGGCTGGAGATATAGGTATCCCACCATAACTCATCCGAACGCTGCACGACGCTAGCCAGATCCCTAGGACGGGAGAGAAAGTTGAATAACAAACCATTGTACAGCAAAAAGGCTTCTTTGAGCCTGACCTCATCAACTGGATCAATTCGAATGCGAAATGGCAGTCTTGCAAGGGGGAAAAAAATCATTAAAACGTGCAGCAGGAGGTTCTTCATTTCCTCACATAGAAAGTTGTCATCCATGGCGGAGCACTCTAAGTGAGCGCGAGACGGTGTTTTTTTTGGAGGGGTGTGTTGCGAAGAAGGAGTGTAGTTCTGTACTGGCTTACTGATGGTGGCCGAGTCCTCCTCTTTGATCTTGAAAAAGATAGTTATGATTACGAAGCCGCTTCCTAAATAGGTGTTAAGGAGCATATCAGAGATGTGCATGTTCAAATCTGAAGGCAGGTTTGCATTACATCTTGATCTCTGAATCTTAACTTAATTTAGGGGTTCTTGATAGTGACTTTTTCACTCAAAAAATGGGCGCTTTTTCATTCAATAGCTCTTCTTCTCTTGAAAACGAAAATTCCACATTTCTGTCTCCAGAAAGTAACAAGTCAAAGGGACATCGGCGAACCATGGAAGGATACGATCCTGTGGCTTTCAAAGATGGGGTACTTCTCATGAGGTCAAGATCTATTCCTTTCATTGTTAGACAAGGAGCGAAGCTATGCCCTCTTGTGGGGCAAGTTATTGATTTTCTCCCCTTAGACTTTCATATACCATGAGCTTGGTTCCCCTTGGCCGGGCATAGAAGTCAACCATCCCTCTTTTTTCTCTTATCCAATGGTTGGTGATCAATTCAATCCCTTGTAAATAGAAAGGTGGACACACATCCGCCTTGTTCACTTCAAACTGAACTACTTTTTTTTCTTGCCGGCAAGCGCTACGGCAACGCTTATGGCTGCAATCCAAACAGCAATGGCCCTCGCGGATTTCTCCTGCGGCTCATACATAACGTCAGTTATCTGGTCCCCCCTATCAACAGCTATCCCTTTGGCCGCCTCTACCCTATGATTTAATATATCTGTTTTTCCGCCTGCACCGCATTCGCTATGTGTTCTACGCCTTCTATGTTTAAAAAGAGGTTGATTACATCGGGTATCTTTCCCCACCCCGCATCCTAAAGCATGGAATGAGGGCGTAAGCTATGGCGGAAAGGTCTCCTCCGTTTATTCCTTTGTTTATGTTATGGCACTGCTCATCTGTGTCAGCTGCCACCATTGTAGTCCGGGCTTGTTTCTCTTTTGCACGAGTGCATTTCTGATTCTCGGGTACTTGAGAAGTTCCCTGTGTGTTGCCGCCATTTGCTGGTTTTTTGCAATCTCGTGGTTCATGTTTTATTTGTTGTTCTTTTTCTATTATGTATTGGTGCCCTACTCGTTCCGTAGATACCCGTATCTTTCCGCATGTAACATTTTCCCCTGTTTTTCGTTATTAGCTCTCGGCCGGTTCTCGTTTCCGGCCTTTTTTACGATTTTTAACTTCCGGTAAGGTTGCCTTTTCTGGCCAAAAAATGATTTTTTGGGACGCCCATTTACTGCGGGCAGGTTATCTCTTAGCTATTCTTCTACTTTACGCTATTTCTTCGTGCGTGAGAGTATGCTTTCTTTTAAGGCTTATACATACATTATTTTTCTGCAAGCTGCGAGGGGGGGAATTGGGCAACCGGATTGAACTGATTAGGCAAAGCAAAAAAGAAGAAAATGCCATTGACATTGAATCAATAGTAAGTAAGAAAGCCAAATAGCCTATAGCCCATAGTTGGCTGCTTCTAGTGGACAACTAGGCTTTGAGGGAGGAAAGAGAGCATATTCATCTGACTCTAGATCTATAAATTTGCATTTCCATTCCCAGTGCAAATGATGGGCAATTGACTGTTTGCACGAGTAGGCTGTTAGAATGCCCTGTTTGTGGAAGGGGAAGGTTTTACATATCTATTATCTTGCCTCCTCTGTTTGTTTATCGCCGCGATTCCTTATCCCTATCCCTTTGTTGATGAATCCCATCTCTTCCTTTCATTTCTTCTCTCCTCAAACGAAAGGTCTTTCTTTGTTTAGTTCAAAGAGGGGTATTATGACCTGGTGGAAAAAGATCTTAAATGGCAATGGCTTTTGTTATATTTGTTATAAATGGAAATGTCGCTTTTTTAGCCTTCTCGGGCAGCTGCTATTTGAAATCCATTCCCGCTGCTGTCGTCAACGGTAGAACTCCTCGGGCATCCGTCCGCTTCTGGAGTTCAGGACTGAGTCTCGATCTCTCCGTTTGCTGTTCCTGCTGCCCCGGTGAAAGATCGAATAAATGGGCGATATCAGGCCGATGCCTCCCCTTCAATGTGCAAGATTGAAGTTCTGTATCAGCTTATTGATGTTGTTGAAGTAGCGGTTGAATTATCCATTTCCGTTTTGTCCATGGAAGTTGGGAGTTCAGGAAGCTCGCTCTCCCCTAATTGGGCCAAAGAGAGAAAGTTCTTTATTAGAGCAGTATCCCGGGCTACTCCCTAACAACTGGCTCAATGGCAATGCTTTGTGCACTTAGGCTTAGCATTGGCTCAAGCCGCCCAGGGATGAAGTCGCTGGTCCTTTACTTTAGGGCCAGGGATGAAAGTGTCTGGTTTGATAGAAGCAGGCTTCCCTTGTTTGTTTTCTTTTTTTTTTTATTTCATTTAATGCCTATTGGTGTTCCAAAAGTCCCTTTTCGAAATCCCGGGGAGGATAGTTCAAATTGGATTGACGTATAGTGCGACTTGTCAGAGACATTGGGTCATTATGGGATTTCCCCGTTCTCTACCCCGATCGAGATATCCTCTGTTTCACCAAAGAAGGATTGATTAAATCATCCAAAATTTAGAGCGTGAAGTGGCAATTAGATCTATGCTTTGGAGGTATTCAGATTAATATTATCAATTAGAATAATTTATGGTTAGCTTGTTTGGACCAATAAAATGAAGTATCCGGGCTCCGCTTAGAAAAACCCAATTAGTACTATATCCATGATTACTATTTGTATCATATTATATTTATAAATTATAAATAGGAGTAATTTCTAACTGCTAATCATAATCAATCGAATAATTTGATAAATACGTCAAATATTTTGTGGAAGGCGTGAAATGAATTGAAAAAAAAAGGAAGTTGTAGCAAAAAGACGCGGTATTGGGGGCATTTGCCCTATATATGCAAATCAAAATCGGGCAGATCTTTACTCGGAGTAGAGCACAAACCTAAAAGAATTAAAGAAGCCCACTCAGGAACAAGAGAATGTTATCGTGATTTGAATTGGATCCCGATGAAAGAATACATCAATGAGAAGTTAGTTTGATAAGTTTAATGATGGTAAAAAAACCATCTTTCTTGAAAAATGGAGGAAAAACCCCTTCGTTATTCGTTAAATGGGATCTACATATTGATTCTTTTTTTTTTCGCGATTTTTGATGAACCGTATGCATCAAAAGGTGCATGTACGGTTCCTAAGGGATAGAATTTGATCCTAATCAACCGACTTTATCGAGAAAGATTACTTTTTTTAGGTCAAGATATTGCTAGTGAGATCTCGAATCAACTTATAGGTCTTATGGTATATCTCAGTACAGAAAGTGAGATCAAAGATTTTTATTTGTTTATCATGATCAAAAAGAAGGACAAAGACCAAAAGAGGGGAAGGTCGACCTTAAGCTCAAAACGAAAAGAACCGCGAGGGGCTAGAAAAGAGAGTACCACATGGCTATGTCTGTGGGACGACCTTCTATTTGGTCCCAGTAGAACAAGAAAGACGAAGATTGGAAAACATTAAGGAGTAGGTAGGCCTTAGCCTTCAAATCCACCTAGAAAGAAATACAAGAAGCTTCTATCATCGATTCCATTCCCATATGATTTTATGAAATGACATGCCTAAAACCATACTAAACTAAAAGGAAACTTTTCCCTCCATCCTTATATTTTTGTATGTAGTGAAAGGCCTTGCAATTGACATGAGAGTAAAGAACGAACGGAAGGCAGTAATAGACCTATTGGAGAAGGAAAGGAAGAGAGGTGAAGCCCAGGCCCTCAATCACAAAGACGGGGCGAAGGGCCTACTATGGATGAATCTCAGTTCCTATCTTGGCCATCATCATTGACGAAATTGAGTGATTCGGTCGGTATCGGTCAAGCACTCTTCGCTCTACTCGGTCACTGAGCGATAGGCAACTCGATATGAGGGAAATTCTTCTTCCAGCCCTTTTTCCGTTGAGAGAAGAACCACACTCAAACTCAAAGCTTTCTTTTCTGCGCTTAGAAAGCTGTCCGTCAAAGCTGTTCTTGGACTTCGATCAAAAAGGAAGTCTGCTCTCTCCTCTTTCATGTCCGAAGAATTCACTACTTGACTGACTTTGGGTTACAAACCTGATTCCATTGCCCGGGCAGAACGACCTTCTTCAACCAATTGCAAAAAGACAATAAAAGGGCGCAGGAAAGACTAAACCGAGGCATCTTCATAGTCAGAAGAGGGTTCCCCGCAATTCAGAGGGCTCAGCTCAGATCGAAGAAAAAAGCAAATAAGTCAGCCACCGAAAAGCTTTTTTGATTTGAGAGGGCAAAAAGGTTCGAAGGGCTTCGTTTCAAGACTATGCTATGGGAAGACTATACTCTTCCTAAAAGAAAGGACTAGCCCGGCAACATAGCAGCTTTTAGAGAAGGAAGAAAATCTTTCGACCTTCATGGGCTCTTAGATTTGAAGAGATGTTTTGTTAAAAGCTTTCCTTTCCAGCGGTGACTACTATCGAATCAAAGACTCCGAAAGAGGGCTATCAACATAGGTAGATTTCTTTTTCACTTATCACGCCATGCGGTTTGACCTGAAATTGAAACAAAGTATATTCTTTTTTACCTACTTGACGAAAGGTTTTTCTACACGCCCACCGTTACCGCAGGACGTTCTTTACTCAGTTAGAGCAACATCAAGAGAAGTAAGAGGACTGCGTTACAGTAACTCTAACTGTCCTATCCTAACCTAAGGCTCAAATCAGTGACCGAATGCTTCCCGTTAGGAGAAGCACCGCTTTTGTCTGTCAACTCGCCTCTTACTCTGCTCTGAGCTTGGTCCCTTTCCACCCGGTTTTGACGAACCTATGATTTGCGTGGGAAGCTCGACTAGGAAGGTTTAGGCGGCTTTCCTTGCTTCAATTCAATCCAAAAAAAACAACGAAGCTAGCTTAGCTATCCTCTCCTACCGTGTGTATTGGACAAAGAAGAAAGAACCCTCTCTAATGAAGAGTAGGACCGCATGAGACTCGATGGTAGTACCGGTGAACCAGTTCTAGCCAAGGGTACTCGATCGACGAAGACCGAAGAGAGCTAAAAGCAGGGTTGGAGCCTGGCAATGCAGCTCAATCTGAGTCTGATTCTTCAGAGTGTGTGATAAGAGTAACCCGAACCTTATGAAAGCGATAAGGACGAATCTGAGAATATGGGTTTCGGAGGGCAAGACTGACCCAACCCATAGGGGGGCGTATCATTCCTTTCTTTAATTTAAAACTTCTTTCTTTCACTAGATGCTGAGCTACCTTCTTTTAGGCACGGAAAGCCTAAAGCATCTCTTTCTTCTGTTCACCGGAAATGCGGGTACGGGAGTAATTGAATCAGCAGGCTGTGAGCATCCTTTTCTTGGGTTGGGGAAGGGAGTTCGCGTTAGCTTTACTAACCTAAGACAGAGGAGAGGGCAAGAACCCGATAGAATAAGGAAATGAAGCTCTCTCAACTACCAGTGCAGGGGCGGGAGTGGAAGCTTAAGACAGAGATCTGGGATTCCCACTCTCTAGAGGTTCTAGTTGGGTTGGAGCTTTCCTCAGTACGACTAAGAAAGGGGATAACCAAGAGTGAAGAAGCTTGACTTGTCTGGCTTGCCTCTCGCTACCTTATACCTTCAATCGCTGGGGGCTTATCTTCTCAATGACGAAGCCTCGGAACAGAGGTTAGTAATAGGCTCGACCGAAGGGATCGGGTTACTCTTTCGCCCCGGATTGAGTCAATGCTTTCTTCCTGGAGCATCGATGGAATGCAGCGCAGTCGTCGACCTTTTCGAAACGTAGCTATGCGAAACCACAGAAGAAGAACTACGCTATTCACTACGCGCTATTGAAAAGAAGGTAAGGAGACGAAAATCACCTATATTGATCCTTTACTGCTTAGTCGAAATGAAAAAAGAAGATGATGAATTAAGTTAATATTCAAGCTCTTTGAAACGAGTGATGGGTAAATATTCTCTCTTTTATCCTTACCTAAGGCGTAGAGCTTTCCCCGGGAGTGAATAACGCAGTAAAGCCAGTTAGTTCTTCTCAATTCTCTTCCTTTATCTATCTTCACTTATTCTATTTTTAGTTAGAAAGCCAGATCGGATTCATCAATAGAATAGCTTGGGTGAGTCTTTCCAACTTCCATGACCCTTAGGGCTGGCTACACTCCCTACCGCCCAGTCAATTCTCTGACTATCAGATAAAATAAAGCAAAGAAAGCAACAAGAGTGGAGAGAACAAGCTCTTCAAGCTCAGCTTCGGCAACAGCAACTCGAGAAAGCAATTCAGTTTGTGAGGAACCGGCCACTTCTTTATATACGTCACCATTTGACGATCTGTCTGTTCAGGCAGGTGCCACGGAATTGAGTACGGAATCAGAGATGGGGGACAGCAACGTCAAAGACTGAGGGAAATGAGTTCCGAGACTCATCTAAGTTCCCATCGGCCGTTTGCGGGATGGGGAAAATCAGAATAGAAGCTAAAAGCAACTGTCTCAATAGGCGCAAGGAGCGTTTACACTCGACAAGAGGTCTCAGAGCGACCCCTATGGTATGGTATGGTATGGCTAAGCTCCGTTCATAGCCGCACTGACGATCTGTCTTTAGTAGGTCGTCTATTCTTTCTTACCTCGGGATAGGAGTTCCTAGCCCCATTTAGTAGAGATCACCGGATCTTATTTCTTCTAAAAGAAGTTCTGAATCTTCCTGTTCCGGCCGGGGTCAGTTGAAGGCAAGAAAGGGCGAAGGACCAGAGGGATTAGGCTTCGTTCCTGCGTATTCCTTCCTTGCTCTTGGGTTCCTCCCCGCTCCACTTTTCTCTCCCCGTGCCCAATCCTGCCCAGCTAACCAGCGCACCTTCACCAACCCATGTGTCCCGTTTCGGGGAGTCAGTCCTTCGATGAGCCGGATAGAGGGATAGAGATCACGCGCTCCATCTATCTCCTGCCGAACCACTTCGCTAGTCAAAATGGGTCGCATTCAGATAGCTTTTGGCTACTCCCTCCACTTATGGCCCAGTTGTAACCTTTAACCCCCTCTCTCTTTTGACTTTCTAACAGAAAAAGCCTTTTTCCCAAACTCTTCCATCCACCACGCGCCTTGCCTTGTACGATGCGCTCTGGCATCCCCTTTGTCCAACAAGTAAGGTCCTCTTGGGACCCTTCTTGCAACGACCTCTGTGCCGCAAGGGGCCATAATAAGTCTTCTCTCAATCTTGAATATCAAGCAAAAAAAGAAATGCGAATTCTTAGCTGATCCTCGATTGACTGATCCAAGACGGAATGAAATCGATTGACTTGAAACAGTCTATCTACCGTCTATTGACTTCGTCCTGCGGGCATCTTCAAACGCGATCGATTCTTTTGGGCTTTTCTCACTCTTAATAGGTATTCTCGAGGCGAGGTCAATGAGATGCTCTAGTCAAGCTCCTCTGCTCACAGCACGACTCTTTGTTTCAATCCGTCTTGAATGGTCCTCTTTCCGCGGCATCATCCTAATATTATGCTTGGCACGGTCCTCTTGATTCAATCTCAAAGGTCTTCGCGCGGCCTCTCTTTTTGTGAGAACATCGAGACGTGAGGAGTGAATAAGCCAATGAGAAAGCTGAGAAGCCGAACCCGGGCAGGGTGTGCAAAGGATAGAATCCAGCCGGGGTCTGGAAGATTGCCCTCACCACTTCAGTTCTCATAGAAGGAGAAGCTGTGAGCTAATAAGAAGAAGGCTCGCAAATCTTTATCCCCTAGCCCTGCTCCCCCGATGCCTTCTCCCGAGAATGAGATTGGAGAGGGAAGGCCCCGCCTCGCTCCCCGAATAGACGGATCTAATGACGGAACTAAATGCCCTGTTGATAGATAACCCCTTGCGGCTACCTGTTGATTGAGATTTAAATAAAGGGATGGTAAATTTCCAATTAGATCGAGATTCTTCTTTCTTGTTATGGATAGAGGTTAGCTTTGCCAGCTGTAACCGATGCTACAAAGGTTGAAAACGGAGATTCCTTGATGCCGTTCGCTTGACGTGAGGTCATTCCTTTCAACTAGCCTATACCCATCATATGAGGAGCTTTGGATCAAACCTAGCCTTTCGCAAGGAAGCCTGTCTGTCTGTACACACCTTATGACTCGAGTGTACCAAAAGAGATCGGATCCAGATTCAATACTTCCGGGATTTAGGGGTTGTTCTTCGCTGAGAGCTTCTTCACTCAATTACCAAGATTCAATCGACTTTCTTTTTCCGTTAATAAAAGAGAGGAGGTATAGCACCAGCCCTCAAGCACTACACCAATAATTGACAAGCTGGATAAGCCGGGTAAACTTCTCCCTCTGCTGCTACTGGATATCGACCTAAGAGATACTAGACCAGGTATGAAAGGAAGGGCTTAGTCTCCGTAGATGGAATGAGAATACACAGGAGGTTAACTCAGTCCTATTATTAAAAGAAGTAGCGCCTTCGCTTACTCATTCCTCCGTATGGCTTGGGGGTCGGCTTGCCGGACTGACCGACTAGTAGTTAGAATACCTCCCCTCCACATCCTCCGCCTGCTGCTTAGGGGTTGCTGGTGACGGTGCCATCCTCAGAATCCTTCCTATTCGGCTTCTGGCTTCAGCCTCAGATTTGTGCTGCCTTTCGGCCTTCGCTTGCTTCAATGTTGCCATGAATACGCTTGTTGGTTGACTGATCCTTTGTTTGATATGATCCTACTATAGAAGACGTTTACTTTTGACCTTCCTGCATCCTTTCCTTCTCCCTTTGGAGATGTTTAAACTATTGATTGCCGTGTTCTACTTGGCTTACAGAGATGTTTTAAAGTGTTTTCTTCTTATAAGCAAATAACGGCTCACGCTTTTTCACTGGATGTGCTTTTGAACGGGTCAAAGAACTATGAAATTGTTTTCTTCTTTCTTCAATTCAAACTTCAAACCTCGTAAGCCTTTATTTACTATTCCACCCGGTAAAAGCCAACTTTACGATTTACTGCTTCCAGTCTTTGCTGTCCAATCCGTAAGTCCTTACTTGAAGCCCTAGGTAAGGTTTAAGTCTTCCAAGTAAAGTAATGCAGAATGGAATGGTTGATGGACTTGCTTTCTCGCCTTTCCGCAGGAACCTCTGTCTCACTTATTGACCTCTAATATAATCTGAGGGTAGCCCAGTCAGCTTACTCGCACCTAGAGTGGCAGCGCCTTATTCCACTACGTATCTGTCTGTCTGTTTAAAGAAAGAAATTGGTTAGTTAGATCACGCAAGAACTGGCGTACCAAGGGAGATCTTTCGATCACTTAGACCCAAGGCACGTCTTCATCAAGCTCTCGAACAAAGAAAATATGCACCAAAAGAGAAGTTTTTTATTGAGGGAGTTTAGGGTTTTCTGCTGGAGCCATGATTTCCGTCTCTGCAATGGTGATCCAATGCATGCGCGGGTATCGCGACCCCATCTGCCTATTGTCTTCTTTTTTGAGTTTCGCCTGACGTCTCGACTTTCGGAATTGGCCTGACTGGTCCTACGAAGCTTGTCTCACGCCCCAACGTAGCTAGGGTTTGTGTAGAAGTCGGTCTTCTCAAGGAAAACCTCCAAAATCGTGTTTGGATTGGATCTACTGTGTATGGATCACCAGCAAGAAATCGTTTCTTTTTGAATACCTAAGTTCTGCACGCATTGCAGACGACAAGGTCATGCCCGTTACGAATGCAAAGTGGCAAATAAGGAACCTGGTGTCAACCCGTCACCGAGAATGGCCTATGTTCCAAGAACCAATGCTACCATCAGAACCTACCACTGAAACGATGCCTGCTGCTGATAATGCGGCTCTTGTTCAAAATGCACCTGCTGGTGTGGCTGAAGCTGCAAATAATGCTCCGGTTTTTTCTTTTTATTTTCATGCTAATAACCAAAGCTTTTAAGTAAGTGAGGGCTGCTATCATACTAGCGAGGAGGACACGGGCTCACTCTCTGTTCAACAGATAAGGGAATCCTATTAGGGAAAACTTGCCTTATCTCACTGCTTTCACTGGCTAACCCTACATAGCTTTACCAGTAGAGAGAAGGAGCACCCTTACTTTGCTGTGATGAAACAACTTTCTTTACACTTGATGGCTTGGAATACGATTATACGTCTAGATGGGGGCATTTCAGGTCTTTTCTTTCACTCGAGACGATGATAATTTGCGTAATGCGTAAGAAAGATTCTATGATGAGCCCGAACCTTTCCTCGGACACCTTAAACTTAAAGTCAAGTCAGTTCCTCAACCCCGTCTGTGGCTGTTGGTTAATTGGTAGAGGAGCACGATCAAATAGATATCAAAAACTAATGCATTTTGATGGCTAATCTATCATTGAGGGGAGACTTTGAGTTCAGTTAGATCTTACTTAAAAGATCATTAGATCGGAGGTTGGAGTGTCACTTTCCCCGGAACTTTCTGTTAGGATGTTAGCTTCTCTTCCCCCTCATTCCTGCCTTCACTCGATTCCAACATCAACTGGTTCTTAAAGAAGGTGGTCTGACCTTACTCCAATTCCCCTAGGGTTAGGGGGTAGCTGCAACAACATAAGATGGATAAGCAGGGGTCTTAATGTCTTTCGAATGAATCCTCCTCCCTTTGGAACTCTATAGAACCTTCTGTCCCTTCGGGTAGCTACTCGGATAAGCAGCTTAGCTCATTAGCTCATATCAGATTTAGCTAGACGGGTTGGTTTGGAACATCAAGCAAGATCTACCAGCAAAAGGTAAGTATCCGAAGACGTGATCCAAGGTTCCATTCTCCGGGGGTGTAAGCCTTCTTTCTCAATATCCTCATCTGCCCTATCTCCTTTTCACTCTATTGAAGTGGAGCTAATTGAAGACTCACATGGATGAGGCTATACCTATATTCTATCTTAAATAAAATGGGAGACGGAACCAGTTACAAGTAAATACTTGTTTACTCCCTAAAGGGAGAATTCCAGTAGTACCGATCAACCTTTCTGTGAAATCCTTTCCGCCGGTACATCATAAATAAGAAAAGAAGAGAAGCTTCAGTTTCTTGCTTATCTATGGAATATCGCATTGTTACTGGCCTTTCTTTCAAATCCTTTCCCCTGGTCTTGCCTCTCGTAAGGGTGTTGATATCCTCGATTCGACGAATCTTGTCTTTCGCGTGTTGAAATTTTCCTGGTGTGAAAAGTGAGCCTGAACTGACTTGGAAGTCCGATGAGTTTGCGCGACGGTTAAGGTTTACCTTGCCTCGAGAGCTGGGGCACGTGGTTGGTGCCCCGTCCTGGTTCGATTGTTCAGCAGAGCGATCAAAAGCGCGCGCGTTGAGCTTCAGTGGAAAAGGTTGTATTAAAGTATAGAAAAAAGATGTTGATTCTCATACCCTATGTCTAAAGCTGGCAAGAAAGAAGAAAACTCTTTATCTGGCGGTCTCGTATACGTATAGTTGATCACCGCTGCCAGAACCCCAAAATATCATAAGAGAAGTGCGAAAGATCTCCCCTTCTTCTTCTATCGGACTTCATAGCTCTAGCTGTAGTGATGCTCGCCTTATCTTCACTTCATACCATAAGGTCTATCCCTATCTCTGAGGCGGGTGGAGCTATTCTATTGCTATTTGGCATCTGCTTTTCTAATCTAAATCGCAGCGCTGTCGACGTCTATGATCCAAAACCTTCTACATACCGAAACCCCTTAAACCACCTTCTAGACTTTCGGCGGAAAAAGAAGCCGAGCCTTACAGCAGGAGTTCGGGACTTTCCTTTCGCCTGCAACAAATCGTAAAGTCGTCGCGCCGGGCCCCGGTGTCGAGCGAAGCATCAAGAAAGAATTTCAATTGGATGAGAAATCTGGTTCGATGGCTGTTCTCCACTAACCACAAGGATATAGGGACTCTCTATTTCATCTTCGGTGCCATTGCTGGAGTGATGGGCACATGCTTCTCAGTACTGATTCGTATGGAATTAGCACGACCCGGCGATCAAATTCTTGGTGGGAATCATCAACTTTATAATGTTTTAATAACGGCTCACGCTTTTTTAATGATCTTTTTTATGGTTATGCCGGCGATGATAGGTGGATTTGGTAATTGGTTTGTTCCGATTCTGATAGGTGCACCTGACATGGCATTTCCACGATTAAATAATATTTCATTCTGGTTGTTGCCACCAAGTCTCTTACTCTTATTAAGCTCAGCCTTAGTAGAAGTGGGTAGCGGCACTGGGTGGACGGTCTATCCGCCCTTAAGTGGTATTACCAGCCATTCTGGAGGAGCAGTTGATTTAGCAATTTTTAGTCTTCATCTATCTGGTGTTTCATCCATTTTAGGTTCTATCAATTTTATAACAACTATCTTCAACATGCGTGGACCTGGAATGACTATGCATAGATTACCCCTATTTGTGTGGTCCGTTCTAGTGACAGCATTCCTACTTTTATTATCACTTCCGGTACTGGCAGGGGCAATTACCATGTTATTAACCGATCGAAACTTTAATACAACCTTTTTTGATCCCGCTGGAGGGGGGGACCCCATCTTATACCAGCATCTCTTTTGGTTCTTCGGTCATCCAGAGGTGTATATTCTCATTCTGCCTGGATTCGGTATCATAAGTCATATTGTTTCTACTTTCTCTGGAAAACCGGTTTTCGGGTATCTAGGCATGGTTTATGCCATGATCAGTATAGGTGTTCTTGGATTTCTTGTTTGGGCTCATCATATGTTTACTGTGGGCTTAGACGTTGATACCCGTGCCTACTTCACCGCAGCTACCATGATCATAGCTGTCCCCACTGGAATCAAAATCTTTAGTTGGATCGCTACCATGTGGGGGGGTTCGATACAATACAAAACACCCATGCTATTTGCTGTAGGGTTCATCTTTTTGTTCACCATAGGAGGACTCACAGGAATAGTCCTGGCAAATTCTGGGCTAGACATTGCTCTACATGATACTTATTATGTGGTTGCACATTTCCATTATGTACTTTCTATGGGAGCCGTTTTTGCTTTATTTGCAGGATTTTACTATTGGGTGGGTAAAATCACAGGTCGGACATACCCTGAAACGTTAGGGAAAATCCATTTTTGGATCACTTTTTTCGGGGTGAATCTTACCTTCTTTCCTATGCATTTCTTAGGGCTTTCGGGTATGCCACGTCGCATTCCAGATTATCCAGATGCTTACGCTGGATGGAATGCCCTTAGCAGTTTTGGCTCTTATATATCCGTAGTTGGGATTTGTTGTTTCTTCGTGGTCGTAACAATCACTTTAAGCAGTGGAAATCAAAATAAATGTGCTCCAAGTCCTTGGGCTCTTGAACAGAATTCAACCACACTGGAATGGATGGTACAAAGTCCTCCAGCTTTTCATACTTTTGGGGAACTTCCAGCTATCAAGGAGACGAAAAGCTATGTGAAGTAAAAGAAGAAAAGGTCGACGACTGCTACTAAGAACCTAACAGAACTTTTTCGAAAAGAAAGCCATGGTCGAAGCGGTGCGCTCATTCTGCATTTTTTTCGTTCAAAAGGGCACGAGAAAAAAGCAGCTGGATGTAATAAAGGAAAAAGACTTGCTAAGCTTGGATGCAGCAAATGAGATAGATTGAATGAAAGCATTGGATCAGGGCATCCAATCACAGGCGAAAGGCCCATCTTATTATAAGAGTTTTCCCTCTCCCCGGGCCTAGTCTGACTCATCAAGCTGCAATGCAAAAGTTGTCCTTTAAGCATTCCATTAGTGTTCATTGTATCATTGGCCTGTAATGAAAAACGATTCTAGGAGAGAAGTTCGTTATCTACGTTTCTTATCATTAGATGAGACAGTTAGCCGGATGAGTTCCAAAGACAACAGCCGATTGTCCCTGCTTGGAGTTAAGAAGGCACGCGCCCTCACGCTTTCGAGCAGAATATCCATACCTTTCTTTTAGTAGTGAATGAGATGCTTGACAATAACGCAAAATTCAGACATAACATATAAGGTGTAACACAATGCCTTAAGTGTGGGAGGTCAGCACTCTCTTTTGTCTTTTTGCCCAATATCTCCTTCGGGAAGGAGCGAAACCTTGACTAACCTTTCCCTACCGAACATAAAAGTTTGCATTGGGAGCCCCTATCATTTTTTAAAGAAAAGCAGTTAGTTGTAACGAGGTCTCCCGAAATGATCGTGAGAGGCACGTACCCAGCTGGGGATTCGAACCCGACTCTTCCAGGGCTTCTTCATGTTATAAGATGACGGCAACCGCTACCACCACTCCGAAAGGGCAACCTCCTCTCTCTATAAGATATAAGAATTTGCTCGAATACGAGAACGTAAGCGCTAGGTAAGTCTAGTCATCAACTAGACGTTTGGGTATAGTCGCGTTAGCGCTTTTCTGATCGCTTTGAAGCTTTAGCTCTCGATTCGCTCGCCATAACAAGCTGAGCGTCATGGTCGAACACACACACCCTTACCTTAAGGTAAGGCACGGTTAGCCGGTCAAGAGACAAGACTTTATTAGAAGGAGGACAGTCACAGACTCGCGTTTAAGTCAGAGTCTCAGCGAACAAACACTCACTTAATCGAAAGCTAAATAATAAACTTTGGAATGGTAACGAAGATCGAAATCCTTCCTTCCGGCAAGGTCGAACAGTTTGTAAGGCAGAAAGATCAGACTCAGTTCGAGATTCCTTACGAATTAGGGTAAATCAAGGACCCTTTCTTCCTAATCAAAAAGAAAGCCCTGTTCTAGCAAACTCTGTCTTAACAGATGATTCTTTAGATTCGGATGGAGATGCTTTTGAGGGGCTTTATTTAGCTGTATGTTACGAAGCGTAGGGTCTTAACTAGAGCGGTCCTCTCGGAAAGATGTTGACCCCGTCACCGATGCTCTTGGCTTTCGTGTGTCACTGATTTAGCTTCCGATTGGGTCAGTGTGAAGCATTGGGTTTCTGCCTTAAGCTCGCCTGTGACTGTCCTACTCTCCCAAGTCAGTTTCGAATCTGGATGACCTACTGTTTTGACTACGTTACAGCTGGATCGGTTAGTTCTGGGATGATTGATGCCTTCCATACATCAGCATTCTAGAAGTACAGCTTTTGTTGTGTGTGTTCTTTCCAACTGGAAAGACTTGGCTGGCTGGCTAGCCCCTTCTTTCCTTATCTAATTACATAGATAGAAAAGTCTTTCTTGCCGGAGAGTGATAATTGAGTAACGATTGATTCAAGCCCGTCACAAGGTGCCAGAGTAGACTTCTAAGCAAGATCGAGTATAGAGTGAGGAAAGCCTTAGTCTGAAAACACAAGAAGTAGGTAGCCGTTATCAGTCCACCGAAAGTGGTCAATCAGGCTTCGCACCTTCCCTTACTAAGCTTTCAGTCCTAATAGCTACTTCCTTGCCTTAATAAGCTCCCAGGAAAGCCTGCTTTAGAATATAAGATTTTTTTATTTCTGCCACTCAATCAGAAGTGTTATACTAATAGGTTGATGCTTTCGCTTAAGCAAATGGTGCCTTTTGGTCCCGTCTCCTTTTGGGCCCATTGGTAGCATAGGAGAACCCGACGTAACTAGAGAGTAGTTGTCGGCAAATCAAGTCGACGATCTTTCCTTTTCCCGGAGCGCCTTCCTTGACGCGTCTGCGTCTGGTGCCTCGGAGCCTGCGGTATAGAAACGGATCTGAATCAATATCGAATGCAACCTCTCCCGCCGTGGAACTGTTTCCGTTTTTCAATCGAGGTATATTGTAGTTTCCTCGGGTCGTCGCCGCCCCACCCCTTAAAAACCCATAATCAGGTTTTTACCATCCCAAGATAATAGAAGAGGCAAAAGAAGACCCATACCATAGCCATAGATAGGTAGGAAGGGACAAGATTGGAATAGAATCAAGTTGGCAAAGCAAAACCACTGCTGAATCTGGACTAAGCCCTCACTCCACGGCTCCTCAGGTAAAGAGAATAGGAACAGATAGGAGCACTTAGACTTGGTTGGAGGCCTGACCTATCTATAAAGAGGCTTGTAGCTTCACCAGAATCAGATGCATATGCCGTGGATCATCGGCTTTCAATTCCGGCGTTCCAGAGCAGAGTAGTAGTGATTGGCAAAAGAAGCCTCTAATCCCAATGACTTTAGGTCTCCCTAAAGCTTAGGTCAGGGTGGGCACCGGGCAGTAAGAATATTCACCGACCAGTGTTCATATTGGAATGGGCTCCGCCGGAGCTAGGAGAACAGCAGCTCTTCCGAAAAAGAATCTGACAGTTTCAAGTCCATGGGAATCTTCCTCCTGGGATGAATTGCCTTCAATCATCTATCGAATTGGAATTCCCTGTCGAAAAAGGGGAAGGAGGAAGAATTGCGTTCTAGTGTCCTATTTGTCTAATCTAATAATTATTATGAAATTCCCCCCATTCAATAATTCGTATTCGTAGCGTCCGATTCCATTCCTGACTAGCGGACAGAAAGAAAGCAAGAATTCTTCCTGCTCTACGATTAACTCTTCCGTTTAAGGTCAGGAGGTACGAAGTGACTTTCCTCGTTAGGACAGCCAGAAGGGCAGAGCTCTATGTTCTATTGAAAGCTGTCTCAAAAGAGCGCATTCGATTCCTCCTCGTACATTTCTATTAGATGCTTGAATGTCGGAAATCAGATATGGCAGCATTTATTTGGGCCTTAACTTAATAAAGAAGGATGGCTAGTTACTTATATTTATTCATACCGGGAATTTTGTCCCACTTTTCTTTTTCCTTCTATTCGGATCTTTCCGGCGAATGTTGAGAATGGTCTGTTCATGAAACTTCGGGTACCTTTCCTATCGAAAAATGATGTTCCCAGGAGCAAAACCATCTAAGCCAAGATCGTGAATTCCTTTCACTAGCAGCCTTAATGCCGACAAAACATCAACAGGATCGGAATCAGGGAAGGCGGATTCCATAGTTGCCTCACAGCCTGCCTATTCGAGAACATCTGCTCGTGGGATCTGACTAAGATGACATTTGATCTCGGCCTGGCCTAGCGCTTGAAAGCATTAATTTCCATAAGCCGTCAGGGCAAGAAGGTCCTTAACAACCGATTCCTATTCTTTATATGTCATGTCACTTCCTCGTCCATTAACAAGGCAAGAGCAAATGAAGTCACCGCGCTCTTTCCCTCTCACCAGTACTTATCTATAAGGGATGGGGCGGAACCGGTTCAAACCAACAGCCACTTTCCTTAATGGCTACCCGCTTTCGAGTGAACTCTTGGACTGGCTGAAAGGGAAAAGGGAAACTGTACAAGGCATTTTCCACTCGTTTACGAATTTTTAAGGAAAGGATTGTTGCACTCTCTTGCTTGAATGAATCGACATTTGTGGATGGTTGTTTCTTTGGGATTATTTTATCTATATTTAGAACTACTGGATCAACTACTCTGGCTTTTAGCCTTTTGAACCAGTGGAACCCTACCCTAAAGTCACTCGCCCGTTCAAACTCTTCTGTCCATCCCATCTAAAGCCTTTCATCAGTGAATCCGGGGACAGCCGCTGCTTTATTTAAACAGCTAAGATAAGGTCTAAGACCGTCTCTTTTTTTCCACATCCTCATTCCTCCTTATTTCAGGATACTTTTTCTAATGCTACGGAACCAGCTTTCCCAATCAATAAATTCAAATTAAGGGGGCGCTCCGGGGGTCAATTCCCTCGGTGCGATGGGGGAGTTTGTTCCTCTCCCTATGGCCCGGATCGTCTAAAATGAAGTACGATCACCTCTTAGGCACCGGTTAAAGCGCTTCATTTAAATGCTTTAATTTAATATGGTTAGGTTTTCCAGAATTAAAGCTGATACACCTGTGTATTGTATGGTTTATTGGATGCTCGTGGAAGCTTGCAAGCCCCATTGGAACTCAGTCGAGAAGACTGCCGTCGGTCTTGACCGGCTCTTTGGTGATACAGATTTTCGTCTTGTGGTGGAAAAGCTATCGCTATCCCACTGGGTGGATGCTTGTAATAAAGACCAATGTTGATACAATAAAGTTTTGTACAACTATGGAAGTACTCGTGTGGCTGAACTGTTAGACCCGCCAGCCTACGTCTTTAGACCTCAACTGAGGAAGTCGCTGTGCCGTTTATTGCGGTATGGCGTTCTCTTTAGATGCTATGACATTGCTCGCTCTCAGGTGCCGTGCTTATCTATAACAAGATGGCCGTCGCGGATCGAAAAAGATGGATGGGAGGAAATTTGCTTCTTCACTAACCGCTCCCTCTTCGCGCTCTTTGTAATCTCTGCTCTCTTCGTCCTCGCCTCGGGGACTCTTCCGTTAACTGCGGCGACAATACGTTCTTGTACCCGATTCTCAGAGGAATCTCGTCGTCTTACCTCTGGAATGCCGTCGATCGGAGCCTCATTCCTTATCTCCTCGGTTCGGTAAGCTTTTATTCTCTCTTTGGCTTTCGTTTCTTTTATTTATTCTGCTTTTGAAATGGATGGGTTCTTTGGATCTTCCCGATCGGCGGGACCGAGTCCGGTGATGGATGGAAAGAAGTCAAATTAAAGCACTAATTCTGTTCTTTGATCGGAGGTCTCATGGATCTTCTTCAGTGCCTTCTCACTTAATGCTAACCGAGCCGCTCATCAGGGTGGGTTGCTGGGTTAGTTAGCCAAGAAAGCCTTAGCGCCCAAAGGCAAAGGCATAGAGCTCAGGTTGGTCGTAGATCATGCCAATTCTATCGAGCTAGCTCTGTTCCTGTAGCTAGGCGCATGTAGGATAGATTCCATCTCCTGCCTTTAGTAAGGTTTAGGGTGAGCCCTTTAGCTTTATAGCATGAATAGTAGGCCTTTGAGATTGATCCCTCATGTAGTAAGGGTTGTAATAGGTAGCCAGGATAAGTCATTCCATCTTCTCTTCTATTGGCATTGATGGCTTCTAGCGAAGAGTGGAGGAGAGAGCAAGTCCGGACTCTAGTAGTTTTACATAGAATCATTCTACCTAAAGAAATACGAGACTTTCCAAAGCCACCTGGGACGGACTAAAGACGAGATCTACCAAGGTATCACGATAGCACTAAAAAGAGATCTCCATTTAGCAAGCTCCCCTACCGCAGCTCTATGCTGCAAGCCAAAGGCAAGCAAAGAAAGCAAATAGGGTTGCCTCCTTTTCTCCCTCTCACGACGTGGATTCGAACCACACTAGCCACTTTCCTGTCTAGTGGATTCTGTCGTCCTCCTCATTATAGTCCTCCTACATCCAATTCTCCAAGAATTATCGTATAGTGATGTTCGAAATCTGTGGACTGTAAGGTTTTGGGCATCGTACGAACCCTCGTCGAAGGTTCCTCTGCATGAAAGGCAATGGAGCTGCGTCCCGGCGAAATCAGACCTGATTCTTGCCACTCTCGCACAAAGCCATCTTACGTTTGACCTAACCGGTGGCGTACTTCACGGGGAGAGTAATACCGTGCGCCCATACTGGTGTGGACCGTTCTTGCCTATTGGAATCTCTGGCTGCCGGTCTGCTTCACATGGGTCCCCCGCCTCGTTTGAGTGCTTGTTCTTGAGCTGAAGCTACCTCCGTTTGACTTCAGTCTTAGGAGTTTTTTGGAAAACCTTCTCTGAATTTTTGTCTGATTGTGTCCTGTTAGTTGGTCGATTCTTGATATAGTTCTCTATTCAGAATCGAATGTAGCCTTCAAACAAAGGCGGGGCCACCCCACAAGGAAGGCGTATATTGAATAAGAAATGGGGTAGAGAAAGGAGAGCGGGCGAGCGCGCTCTCGACGCTTTTTTTTTCCAGGAAATTAGGTAAAGTGCTCCGTTAGGGAAGGAGAAGGAGAAGGAAGAACCTTTCAGTCTACAAGGCATTTCTATGTGGGAAATGCAGTTACCTTTTGCATCTTCTTCTTAGTATTAGTAAGAATGGAAGAAGAACTAAATCAGGTAAGAGCAGAGAACAACAATCGGGAAATCGGTTGTACAAGGACCAAGGACGATGAAGGAGGAGGAGTAGGAGGAGTCAGTCTTCTTTGAAGATCGAGGAAGATCGGACAATTATGCCATTCGGAAGAAGTCTTCTACAGAGAGAAAGCCTGTATCGAGTAAGTGGAGAGGAAAGATCTCCAGAGATTCTTATCTTATTCCATTCCAGTGGCTTGACCAGTAACCAATGGCGAAAACTCAAAAATCTATGGTTTCCCGGTAGAACCCCATTTCGCCCAAGTTGTTTCGGAACCGGAAAAAAGAAACGGTTTTTCGCACAGCTTGCTCATAGTGCAGGTCCCACTTGTATATTGTATTTGGCCGAAGAAGCATCGGATAGGTTGGAGTTCTTACCTTCTTGGGACTCCATGGACCAAGATCTGCTTTTATTATATGGGCAATATCGATCTACTTTAGTACATCATATGGATGTAGAAAAAGCTTCTGATTTTGATGAATTGGAAACATCTCTTTTCCATTTCTATTTACCTAGTTCATATCTTTCTTTCGTGTGTTCCGGGGAGGGAGTCGATCTCTTCAATCTCGGGATACCACCTAAATAACTGCGGCCAGAGAGGAGGTCGGGAAGAAAGAGTCTGAGGTTGGGTTGGACGACATACATCTGTTCCCCCTCTCATGAGGGTGATGACACCAGTAGCTGTAGAGCACAGATGACCATCTCTTCGAGCAGGAATATGGGGTTGGGCCCCTAGATCCAAGTCTAAAACAAAAAAAAAAAGAAAAAGCAGGTTGAGGTGAGGTTTAGAATAGAAGGATCTGTAAATCAGACTAGTCAACCGCGGGCCATTTGCTTAACACAACTCTTTCGATCATCGATTCTGACTCCACACTCCTCCCACTCATCTCTGCCAAAGCAGGAGGCAGGGACAGCTCGATCACGTCCGAACTGCCCAGAAAAACTTCTTCTGGTGCCAGAGTTTACCTAGTACTTGCTCGAAGTTCCATATCTGGTTGACCTAGTCAATACAGCGAATCTGGGTGCTGGGGAGTAAGCGGATCCCGTAGTCAATCCAATTCCTGTGTCAGTTCAAGACCGAGTTGGAGTTTTTTCAGTCCCTATAAAATAAAGGGGGTTTCGTCATTGCCTGCTGCGCATCTATATACATAAAACATAAATCAAGCTTGTGCCTTGCCAAACAAACTATTGAATCCCCCACCAGTACCATCAGCTGAAGCAAAGGCATTAAGGGCAGGGGCACAGCCACCATAGACAGAGGTTACAGTAGTGGCATAGCCAGCACCAGTAACAAGACCAGTCAACCCACCAGCATAACTATCAGTATCAGTAGCAGCATAGGAAGCAAGGGTAGATCCAGTCGAAAGACCAGTAGCATTAGTAGCTAAGACGGGTACTTTTTAAGTTAAGCATAACCAGTACTGTAGCATATTAAGTGCCCATAATCATACCTATAAGCAAAGGCAGAGACAGTAGCATAGGCGGCATAAACTAGGGTTGTAGAACTTTGATTTTCAA